ACTTGCCAATCGATTCATAACCTTTCGAGCACAACCAATATATATTCGAACCCCTTTTACTTGCAGGAATACATCTTGGATCTGTCAATTATGTTATGGCAGAAGCCCCACTCACGGTGACCTGGTCGAGTTGGGGGAAGCCATAGGTATTATTGCGGGTCAATCAATTGGGGAACCGGGGACTCAACTAACATTAAGAACTTTTCATACGGGTGGAGTATTCACAGGCGGTACTGCCGAACATGTACGAGCTCCTTCTAATGGAAAAATAAAGTTCAATGAGTATTTGGTTCATCCCACACGTACCCGTCATGGGCATCCTGCTTTTCTATGTTCTATAGACTTGCATGTAACTATTGATAGTCGAGATATTATACATAGTGTGAATATTCCACCAAAAAGTTTGATTTTAGTTCAAAATGATCAATATGTAGAATCTGAACAAGTGATTGCCGAGATTCGTGCCGGAACGTCTACTTTTCATTTTAAAGAGAGGGTTCGAAAACATATTTATTCTGAATCAGAGGGAGAAATGCACTGGAGTACTGATGTCTACCACGCACCTGAATATACATATAGTAATGTTCATCTATTACCAAAAACAAGTCATTTATGGATATTAGCGGGGGGTCCGTGCAGATCCAGTATAGTGTCTTTTTCGCTTCACAAGGATCAAGATCAAATGAATGTTCATTCTTTTTCTGTCGACGAAAGATATAGCTCTGACCTCTCAATCACTAAGGATCGAGTAAGACATAAATTGTTGGATCCTTTTGGTACTCGTAAAAAAGATAGGGAAATTCTTGATTATTCAAGACTTGATCGAATTATATCCAATGGTCATTGGAATTTCATATACCCTTCGATTCTCCAAGAGAATTCTGATTTCTTGGCGAAAAGACGAAGAAATAGATTTCTCATCCCATTACAATACGATCAAGAACGAGAGAAAGAATTAATACCCTCTTTTGGTATTTCGATTGAAATACCCATAAATGGTATTTTACGTAGAAATAGTATTCTTGCTTATTTTGATGATCCACGATACAGAAAAAAGAGTTCGGGAATTACTAAATATGGGACCGCGGAGGTGGATTCAATAGTAAAAAAAGAAGATTTGATTGAGTATCGAGGAGCAAAAGAATTTAGTCCGAAATACCAAATGAAAGTGGATCGGTTTTTTTTTATTCCCGAAGAGGTGCATATCTTACCCGGATCTTCGTCTATAATGGTCCGGAACAATAGTATCATTGGAGTAGATACACAACTCGCTTTAAATACAAATACAAGAAGCCGAGTAGGTGGATTAGTCCGAGTGGAGAGAAAAAAAAAAAGTATTGAACTAAAAATCTTTTCTGGAGATATTCATTTTCCCGGAGAGACAGATAAGATATCCAGACACAGTGGCATTTTGATACCACCAGGAACAGAAAAAAAAAATTATAAGGAATCAAAAACAAAATCGAAAAATTGGATCTATGTCCAACGGATCACACCTATCAAAAAAAAGTATTTTGTTTTGGTTCGACCCGTAGTCACATATGAAATAGCTGATGGGATAAATTTAGCAAAACTTTTCCCTCAAGATCTCTTGCAGGAAAAAGAAAATGTCCAGCTTAGAGTTGTCAATTATATCCTTTATGGAAATGGAAAGTCAATTCGAGGAATTTATCACACAAGTATTCAATTAGTTCGGACTTGCTTAGTATTGAATTGGGACCAAGAAAAAAATGGTTCTATGGAAGAGGTTCATGCTTCCTTTGTTGAAGTAAGGGCAAATGATCTGATTCGTGATTTCATAAGAATTGAATTAGTCAAGTCTACTATTTCCTATACCGGAAAAAGGTATGATACGGCAGGTTCGGGATTGATTCCTGATAATGGATTAGATCGCACCAATATCAATCCTTTTTATTACAAAGTGAAGATTCCATTAGTTACCCAGCATCAAGGAACTATTGGTACGTTGTTGAATCGAAATAAGGAAGGCCAATCTTTGAGAATTTTGTCATCATTCAATTGTTTTCGAGTTGGTCCATTCAACGGTTCGAAATATAACAATGTGGCAAAAGAATCGAATCCCATAACTCCAATTAGGGGTTTGTTGGGCCCCTTAGGTACAATAGTACCTAAAATAGTGAACTTTTATTCATCTTATCATTTAATAACTCATAATCAGATCTTGTTAAACAAATATTGGCTACTTGACAATTTTAAACAGACTTTCCAAGTACTTGAAGTACTTAAATACTGTTTAATAGATGAAAATAGGAGGATTTATAATCCCAGTCCATGCAATAACATCATTTTGAATCCATCCCATTTGAATTGGTGCTTTCTACATTACAATTATTGTGAAGAGACATCCACAATAATTAGCATTGGACAATTTATTTGTGAAAATATATGTCTATTTAAATATGGACCACACATAAAAAAATCTGGTCAAATTTTAATTGTTCATGTTGACTCTTTAATTATAAGATCAGCTAAGCCTTTTTTGGCCACTCCAGGAGCGACTGTTCATGGACATTATGGAGAAACCCTTTCTGAAGGAGATACATTAGTTACATTTATATATGAAAAATCCCGATCTGGTGACATAACGCAAGGTCTTCCAAAAGTGGAACAAATCTTAGAAGTGCGCTCGATTGGTTCAATATCGATGAACCTTGAAAGGAGAGTTGAAGGTTGGAACGAGCGTATACCAAGAGTTCTTGGAATTCCTTGGGGATTCTTAATTGGAGCTGAGTTAACCATAGCCCAAAGTCGTATCTCTTTGGTTAATAAGATCCAAAAGGTTTATCGATCCCAGGGGGTACAGATCCATAATAGACATATAGAGATTATTGTACGACAAGTAACATCAAAAGTGTTGGTTTCAGAAGATGGAATGTCTAATGTTTTTTTACCTGGAGAACTAATCGGATTGTTTCGAGCGGAACGAGCAGGGCGTGCTTTAGACGAAGCAATCTGTTATCGTGCAATTTTATTGGGAATAACGAGGGCATCTCTGAATACTAAAAGTTTCATATCCGAAGCAAGTTTTCAAGAAACTGCTAGAGTTTTGGCAAAAGCTGCTCTACGGGGTCGTATTGATTGGTTGAAGGGTCTGAAAGAAAATGTTGTTTTGGGGGGGATTATCCCTGTCGGTACTGGATTCCAAAAATTAGTGCACCGTTCAAGGCAAGACATTCATTTTGAAATCAAAAAGAAAAATCTATTCGAGTTGGAAATGAGAGATATTTTGTTACACCATAGAGAATTTTTTTGTTCTTGCGCCCCAAGCAATTTCTATGACACACCAGAAAAATCATTTAAGCGAATTCATAATTCTTAAGGAGATATTTTTCTTTTTACTTTACTAGTTATTGATTGGGTACTAAAAAAAATGAAGAAATTAAGTTAAGTAATAAAAAAAATGAAAGGTTTGGGCTGTGTATCAACGGTCAATCCCGGCAGAAGGTTCCGTAGGAACAATTATTTATTTGTAAAAAAAAAAAAAAAGAAAGCGTGGGAAAGATGACAAGAAGATATTGGAACATCCGTTTGGAAGAGATGATGGAAGCAGGAGTTCATTTTGGTCATGGTACTAAGAAATGGAATCCTAGAATGGCCCCTTACATCTCTGCAAAGCGTAAAGGTATTCATATTATAAATCTCACTAGAACTGCTCGTTTTTTATCGGAAGCCTGCGATTTAGTTTTTGATGCAGCAAGTCGAGGAAAAAACTTCTTAATTGTTGGTACCAAAAATAAAGCAGCGGATTTAGTAGCATCAGCTGCAATAAGGGCTCGATGTCATTATGTTAATAGAAAATGGCTCGGCGGTATGTTAACGAATTGGTCCACTACGGAAACGAGACTTCATAAGTTCAGAGACTTAAGAGCAGAACAAAAGATGGGGAAACTCAACCGTCTCTCTAAAAGAGACGCAGCAATGTTGAAGAGAAAATTATCTACTTTGCAAACATATCTGGGCGGGATCAAATATATGACTGAATTGCCCGATATTGTAATAATCGTTGATCAGCGAGAAGAATATACAGCTCTTCGAGAATGTGTCATTTTGGGAATTCCGACGATTTGTTTAATCGATACAAATTGTGACCCAGATCTCGCAGATATTTCGATTCCAGCCAACGATGACGCTATAGCTTCAATCCGATTGATTCTTAACAAATTGGTATCCGCAATTTGTGAGGGCCGTTCTAGCTATATAAGAAGTCGTTGATTATGTTATGATTAAGAATAATAATAATAAGATTAGTTAATTATTTTGATTTATTGGATCGGTTACTATTCTTGTCTTTTATTTTTAAAAAGAGATAAAATGGGATATTGATATTATGTTATGTGATTTCTTGGTATCCTAACTATATGATTAATGATGAAAGTAGATGAGTCGAGAAAGAGATGGTTGAATCAAAATAATTCTTTTTTTCAGTTCGATTTCTGTCAGAGGACAATATGAATGTTATACCATGTTCCATTAAAACACTCAAAGGGTTATACGATATATCAGGTGTAGAAGTAGGCCAACATTTATATTGGCAAATAGGAGGTTTACAAATTCATGCCCAAGTACTTATCACTTCTTGGGTCGTAATTGCTATCTTATTAGGTTCAGTCATCATATCCGTTCGGAATCCACAAACCATTCCGACCGACGGTCAGAATTTCTTCGAATATGTCCTTGAATTTATTCGAGACTTGAGCAAAACTCAGATTGGAGAAGAATACGGCCCTTGGGTTCCCTTTATTGGAACTATGTTCCTATTTATTTTTGTTTCGAATTGGTCAGGTGCCCTTTTACCTTGGAAAATCATACAGTTACCTCATGGGGAGCTAGCCGCCCCCACAAATGATATAAATACTACTGTTGCTTTAGCTTTACTCACGTCAGTAGCATATTTTTATGCGGGTCTTACCAAAAAAGGATTGGGTTATTTCGGAAAATACATTCAACCAACTCCAATACTTTTACCAATTAACATCCTAGAAGATTTCACAAAACCTTTATCTCTTAGTTTTCGACTTTTCGGGAATATATTAGCTGATGAATTAGTAGTTGTTGTTCTTGTTTCTTTAGTACCTTTAGTAGTTCCTATACCTGTCATGTTTCTTGGATTATTTACAAGCGGTATTCAAGCTCTTATTTTTGCAACTTTAGCCGCGGCTTATATAGGGGAATCCATGGAGGGTCATCATTGATTAGTTTTCGAAATATTCTTTATTTTTAAGCTTATCCCAATTGAGGCAATGCATAGTTCAAGATTGGTTCTTAGTTGAGGAACATAATAGATATAAATACATATATATATTACGACTAGAGTTGTAGGAGGAAAGATAGACGATATTACGAAATGGCGGATGAGTTAGTGGGGGTCACCACTAGATATATGGAATGTTTATAAGGCCAGTCACAGTCCCTGTATATTTTTCGAAGAATTCTTCTAGAATCCGATTCAATATAAAAAGAAAATGCAGGTGGTTTACGTTATGAAAGAAACAAATGTATATGTGACATTAGATATATACTAGTTATATAGGGGTTATCTCTATCTATATTTCTATATTAATTTCATTATTTTTTTTATTTTATTCGAAGTTTTAGTTACTTCGACTCAATAGATTTTTGTGATCAAATAAGTAATAATTCATTGGTTGATTGTATCATTAACCATTTTTTTTTGGTGCGAGGAACCTATCATCATGAATCCACTGATTTCTGCCGCTTCCGTTATTGCTGCTGGATTGGCCGTAGGGCTTGCTTCTATTGGACCTGGAGTTGGTCAAGGTACTGCTGCAGGCCAAGCCGTAGAAGGTATTGCGAGACAACCAGAAGCAGAAGGAAAAATACGAGGTACTTTATTACTTAGTCTAGCTTTTATGGAAGCTTTAACAATTTATGGACTGGTCGTGGCATTAGCGCTTTTATTTGCGAATCCTTTTGTTTAATTTAATCCTAGAATGAAAATGTAAAAAAGTACGTTACCTACTTTTTTCTTATTTTATTAACTCGTTGCCATTTGCTTCTGTGAATTATATCAATACTTTATTCCTACAATTATGTATTTGTTGCTACAATACCCCGGGAAGGAGTGATTTGAGGATGAGGAATTTGTGGATTCACTCGTTTTCTTCCTTCCCGCCCTTAGTTTAGTACGATGGAATTTTTATTTTTCTTTTAGGAAGTGTTTGAACAAAGGAGATATTTTTCAATTGATACGAGACCCAGGACCTAACTTAATAAGTATCTTATCGGATACTTCAAAAAGAATAAGAAATTTTGTAATTCTCAATCTCAAATTCAATAAATAGATTTAATCTACTCCCATTAACATTAAAAAAAAACGGGAAATTAAGAAAAAGAAATCGATAAAAAAAAGGGCGAGTCAAGTGATACAAAAAGAACTCTGTTCTTTCTTAGTCCTATCTATTCTTAGTCCTATCTATAAGAGGAGAGCATATGAACAATGTAACCGATTCTTTCGTTTCCTTAGGCCACTGGCCATCCGCCGGGAGTTTCGGGTTTAATACCGATATTTTAGCAACAAATCCAATAAATCTAAGTGTAGTGCTTGGTGTATTGATTTTTTTTGGAAAGGGAGTGTGTGCGAGTTGTATATTTCACGAATAGGTTGGATCTAACCGACTGCACTTTATTTATGTTATTCTATATTTTTATAGGATAAATAGGAAAAAAGTGCATAATCTCGACGAATTCCTTCTGAGTAAATTCATAAATCATATGTAAGAACCATAGCATTTCGTTATTCATTGGTAAGTTAACTTTGATTCTCTATCAACCAACCAATAATGTGAGACCATTAACATGGTTAAAGCTAAACTGTTTGAAGTCCGGGCACAACATGGTACTCTTTCCACCACTACGTTAATAACGAAATGGTTTAAAAAAGAATAGTTGATAATTTTTTCGATATAGAACACTCATATCGATAAAATGATTTGAACCATTTACTAGAATAAATAAAGGGCGCCTTGCCCTTTATTATATTATCCAATGCCGAATCGGCAACCTATGTTATGTATAAAAAGGGGGAATTTTTGGATTTGAATAAAAAAGGAAATCAAAATAAAATTGAAATTTTCTATATTTCTATAATATAGAAATATCTATTTTCAATGAAATAAAGAACAAATAAAGAAACAACTTTGCTGACAATTATAGATTTTTTGTCTGGTCGGAAGAGTCCTCCTAATATTCTGTTCTTGTATCGGTTTTGATATGTTTGAATACAAACAGAAATAGAGAGGATAGGCTCATTATATTAAAAAAAGATACGGGAATGTCCATAAAATAAAAAATTGAGCGTGAGAGCCAAATGAATCGAAAGATTCATGTTTGGTTCGGGAAGAGATCATGGAAGTTGTGAAATTAATGGTAAGATAATCTACTTTCATTAAATGATTTATTAGATAATCGAAAACATAGGATTTTGAGTACTATTCGAAATTCGGAAGAATTATGTAGAGG